ACCCCATCGTTTTTTTTACCTGTTTTAGATACAATCTACAAAACAAAATTAGTAAGGGGGATAGTTCCGACACTTAGATGGATAAGTATGTATCATGATCTATAACTAGAACACTGAATATGTATGTGGACCCATATCAATTAATTTGTAGAATATATACTCATACAAATTACTCATGTGCCAGGAACCAGATTTGAACTGGTGACACGAGGATTTTCAGTCCTCTGCTCTACCAGCTGAGCTATCCCGACCATTGATGACGCACCATCCTCATTTTATTTTAATATAGGACTGGGGTCTATGTCAATTAAAAAAATGAAAAGATATTACAGATATTACAAGGTATTATCCAGGCCCTGGTCGAATTTCTTGTATCTTCAAAATGAAAACTTTATAAGTTTCAATACAGTACAAATAATACAATTAATGATATGAATTGTTAATTATTGAAATTTAACAATATTATTCAAAGATGCTCATTTGCATTTGAACACGTATCATATATATCACACACAGGGCTTGCTTATGATGTGATAAGAAAAAAAATTTCCGCTCAGATCTGTTTGTGAAATGTGAAAATAGTAGAGTGAGAATCACTGAGAACTATAACCAATTATGAGTCACTAACAAAATAAGAAGATAAATAATTAGGGAGGCAACCGGGTCTTTTTGGGGATAGAGGGACTTGAACCCTCACGATTTCTAAAGTCGACGGATTTTCCTCTTACTATAAATTTCATTGTTGTCGATATTGACATGTAGAATGGGACTCTATCTTTATTCTTATCCGATTTAAAAATTTTTAAAAATAAAAAGATTTAGCGGACGGAGTCGTCATTAATTATTTTGAATTATTTGGCGATAGTATTTCAGTAAGTATACATATGTATATAGGTTTATCTTTCATCCTTTCGGAAGTTTCGATTCCTTTACTACGAACACAATGCAGCCAACTCCATTTGTTAGAACAGCTTCCATTGAGTCTCTGCACCTATCCTTTATTTATTCTCGCTTTCTGAAACCCTTGTTTGTTTTCATAAAACGGGATTTGGCTCAGGATTGCCCATTTTTAATTCCAGGGTTTCTCTGAATTTGAAAGTTATCACTTGGTAGGTTTCCATACCAAGGCTCAATCCAATTAAGTCCGTAGCGTCTACCAATTTCGCCATATCCCCCCTTTGTGATTAGTATCACACACATCATGATGCCGTTTACCCCTTATTTGTTCATTTCCCCATTTATATTATGCTATAAACGTTGAATTCATTAGATATCTATTCCTGTATTGTATTGAAAAGGGTTTTCTCCGATTTGATTTCGTATCTATCTTCTTTCATCTCTATTGGATTGGAGATCATACTTAGTCCAACCAGAAATTAAATATAGATATATACCGCATAACATAATAACATATATCTATTACTATTATAATAGATATAATATATTATATATTATATGTCCCTATTTCTATCATTTTATATCATTTTTAGTGTGCACTTTTGAATACTTGAACGGTCGATTCTTTGTTTTTTCGTCTTATGTTTCGCCTTTCCGAATGAAACCCTAGGACTGTTTCATTATGATCTGGAGTGCACTCCAGATCATAATGAAAAAAAAACGACAAAGGACAATTTAGTATTATTGATTTAATACTTTCATTAATAGCCATAACTAATCGAATAGATATAATTAATCAATTAATCATTCCGTTAATTTCTAATTTAGAATTCTTTTTTAAAATGGATTTATATTTATTTAAATTTTTATATTTATTTATAGTAAAATTTCAAAAAACAATATTAAATATGTATATTAAATATGTAATGTAATAGTCAAAAAATCTTAGTCTCTAATTAAACAAATTAAGATATTTATTATTGATAAACATATATTTGAGAAATAGATCTAAATTAATATATCAAAATGAAATGTTTTTGAAAATTAGATTTTCCATTTTTATTCGTTTCTATAGTTGAATTTTTCTACATTTATATCATATTTATTATGAAATAACTAAGAATAAACAGTTAAGATCTCAGTAGCAGTACTAAATTAGTATACGTGTACAATTTATATTACGTGAGCCCGCTTAGCTCAGAGGTTAGAGCATCGCATTTGTAATGCGATGGTCATCGGTTCGATTCCGATAGTCGGCTTTTCTCCATTTGTTTTAGTTTTTAGATAATTGATAATAGGAAATCTAAAGTTAAAAGCTTCTTTGCCCTTTCCTAAAGGTCACCGAGCCCCCTCTATTATTTCATAGAAACTTCCAATTTTTAATAAAAAAAAAATTGGATTGGAGGGGCTTCGTCTCTGTAGAACAAATCAATCAAGAAAAGAGACCTTAATTTTTTTTTTATTTATATAATACAATTATATATACAATATTTCGATAAGGTCCGACTATTGATACAATTCCTCTAATTATTCTATTCTTTGTAATACTTCAGTAAATTAGTAAATTTCGCTTCATTTATCATATTTTAGTTTAGTTTTAATT